AGCAATTTACGTGAAGGACTCTCTTTAACGGAATATATCATTTCTTGCTACGGAGCACGCAAGGGGGTTGTGGATACTGCTGTACGAACATCAGATGCTGGATATCTGACGCGCAGACTTGTTGAAGTAGTTCAACACATTGTTGTGCGTAGAACAGATTGTGGCACCACCCAAGGTTTTTCAGTGAGTCCTCTAAATGGGATAATGTCGGAAAAAGCCTTTATTCAAACATTGATTGGGCGTGTACTAGCAGACGATATATATATGGGCCCGCGATGCATCGCCATTCGAAATAAAGATATTGGTATTGGACTTGTCAATCGATTCTTAACCTTTCGAATACACCCAATATCTATTCGAACTCCCTTTACTTGTAGGAGTATATTTTGGATCTGTCGATTCTGTTATGGGCGGAGCCCTACTCATGGCGACCTGGTCGAATTGGGGGAAGCTGTAGGTATTATTGCGGGTCAATCTATTGGAGAACCAGGTACTCAACTAACATTAAGAACTTTTCATACTGGCGGAGTATTCACTGGGGGTACTGCAGAACATGTACGAGCCCCCTCTAATGGAAAAATTAAATTAAATGAGGATTTGGTTCATCCCACACGTACACGTCACGGACATCCTGCTTTTCTGTGTTATATAGACTTGTATATAACTATTGAGAGTGAAGACATTCTACATAATGTGAATATTCCACCTAAAAGTTTTCTTTTAGTCCAAAATGATCAATACGTAGAATCCGAACAAGTTATTGCTGAGATTCGCGCAGGAACATACACTTTCAATTTTAAAGAGAAGGTTCGAAAACATATTTATTCTGATTCAGAGGGAGAAATACACTGGAGTACCAATGTGTACCATGCATCTGAATTTACATATGGTAATGTTCATCTCTTACCAAAAACAAGCCATTTATGGATATTAGCAGGAGGGTCGTGCAGATCCAGTGTAGTCCCTTTTTCGCTTCACAAAGATCAAGATCAACTGAACATTCATTCGCTTTCTGTCGAACGAAGATATAGTTCTAACCCCTCAGTGACTAATGAGCAAGTGAAAGAGAAACTCTTTCGTTCGGATATTTCTGGTAAAAAAGAAGGCAATCTTCCTGTTTATTCAGAATTAAATCAAATCATATATACTGGGCGTTGCAATATACTATATCCTGCTATTCTCTATGAGAATTCTAATTTATTGTCAAAGAGGCGAAACAATAGATTCATCATGCCATTCCAGTCGATTCAAGAACGAAAGAAAGAAACAATGCTCTATTCGGATTCCGATATCTCGGTTGAAATACCCATAAATGGTATTTTCCGCAGAAATAGTATTCTTGCTTATTTCGATGATCCTCAATACAGAAGAAACAGCTCAGGAATTACTAAATATGGGACTCTGGAGGTGCAGTCAATCGTCAAAAAAGAGGATTTGGTTGATTATCGAGGGGCAAAAGAGTTTAAGCCAAGATACCAAATGCAAGTAGATCGCTTTTTTTTCATTCCAGAGGAAGTACATATTTTGCCTGGATCTTCTTCCATAATGGTGCGGAATAATAGTATCATTGGAGGAGATACACTAATCACTTTAAATATAAGAAGCCGAGTAGGCGGATTGGTCCGAGTGGAGAGAAAAAAAAAACGGATTGAACTTCAAATCCTTTCTGGAGATATTTATTTTCCTGGAGAGACAGATCGGATAGTCCGACACAGCAGCATCTTAATACCACCAGGAGCGGGAAAAACAAATTCGAAGGAATCAAAAAAGAAATGGAAAAATTGGATTTATGTCCAAGGGATCACACCGACCAAAACAAAGTATTTTGTTTTGGTTCGACTTGTAGAAACATATGAAATAGCAGATGGTATAAATTTATCAACACTTTTCCCTCAGGATCCGTTGCAGGAAAGGGATAACATGAAACTTCGAGTTATCAATTATATTCTTTATGGAAATGGCAAAGCCTTTTTTGGAATTCCTGACACAAGTAGTCAATTAGTTCGAACTTGTTTAGTATTGAATTGCAACCACGCTAAAAAAGGTTCTTCCATCGGGGAGGCCCATGTTTCCTTTGTTCAAGTAAAGACGAATGATCTGATTCGAGATTTTATAAGAATCGACTTAGTCAACTCCCCCCTTTCGTATACCGGAAAAAGGAACGATTCATCAGGTTCATGGTTGATCTATAATACTGGATCAAGTCGCACCTATATCAATCCGTTTTATTCCAAGGCATGGATTCAACAACCCCTTATCCAAAATCAAGTAACTATTCGTACCTTGTTGAATAGAAATAACGAATATCAATCTTTGAGAATTTTGTCATCATCCAATTGTTCTCGACTGGGGCCATTTAACAGTGTAAAATATCACAATGGAATAAAAGAAGCACTTAAAAGAGACCCCCCTATAGTTTCAGTTAGGAAATTGAAATCATTGGGTTCCTTAGGAACAGCCCTTCCAATTACGAATTTTTACCATTTACTAACCCATAATC